AAATAATTTTTGGTGTACGGCACATTAAATTTTGATTTTAAAGGCAATGATTCAATTCATTAAAGTTAATAAAAGTAGTAAATACGTAATTTATCCTATCAAGATAACCCTTTGTTCAGGCATTTTATTTTATAAAAAATGAATTTTAATATTTTTAAAATATTATCTCATATATTTGAATTGGTAGCAGCCAAACACAAATTACATTTAATTTTATAATCCTATTGCTTGCTTGAATAAAGCAAGGCTTTTGTTAAATTTCATTTATGCTTGCCGTCTAATCGAGAAAGCAAAAAACTAAAGAAGCCATCTAAAAAAATCTGAAAGGCCATTTCATGTTTACTTCTCGTAAACATCAAGATCTGATATATATATATATATATATATAAAAGTTAGCAACGGGAATGAAATTTTTTATATATCCCGTGTACTCCGAACAACTCAAAAAAGTTCGGAGTACAGAAATATATTTATATGGTATATAAATACTTAAATTAGAAGTTCTTTATGCTATTGAATTAATTGAAGAAAGTAGAAGATAGATTTTATAATTTTAGTTTGAAAATTAGACTTTTTAAAAATTTCTGGCTAAACCTGTGCCAGCCGCCGCGGTTATACAGGTAGGAAAGTATTTTTATTTAAATAAAAATTTTTATTAATAGTTAAAAATTTTTAATTAGGTGAAATTATTAATTTATTTGGAGATGTAGAGTTTTTGAAATTTATATACAAAAATAGGATTAGATACCCTATTATTATGAAATGTTATTTTAGTATTAATTTAAGATTTATTAAATTAAAAGATTTTGGCGGTATTCTAAGCTTTTTAGAGGAATTTATTTTTTAATTGATATAGCTCAAAAATCTTTCTTAATTTTGTTAGGTCAGTTTGTATATCGCTATCATTTTATAATGTTGTTTAACAATTGTAAAAAAAAATTTTTTTTAGAATGTTAGGTCAAAATGCAGCATAAAATTAAGTTATAAATAAATTACGTTAATTTGTATTAGAAAATTTATGAAAAGGGTTAATTTAGGATTTAATAGTAAATTTAGATTATAATGTTTGATTGAAATAAGCTCTGGAATATGCACATATCGCCCGTCGCTTTCATTTATGAGATAAGTCGTAACAAAGTAAAAGTATCGGAAGATGTTTTTGAGGATGAAATCTTGATGATATTTCTTTTACAATGAAAAATAGCTTTAGGCCGTTCTTATTAGTAATTTAGTTGCTATGTTAAATTAAATTGGGATATTAATTATGTATTATGATAGATAAATTTATGTGCTATAGTAAATTGTATTGTGAAAGATTTTTGAAAAACTGAAAAGAAATTTAAGAAAAAGTAATGAAATGTACCTTTTGTATCAGGGGTTAATAATAAAAATTAATTATTTATTTTTCTCGAAATGTTTTGAGCTAGTTATTTGAATTTTAATATTGTTACATTAATATTAAATAAATTAACTAGAAATGAAATTTTATTCGAAAAATTTGATATCTAGTTAAATTAGAAAAATTATATATTTTAGGTAGGTTTAAAAATTTTTATGAATTACTAATTTACTCATTAGGGATAAGCTTTATGAGATAAATATAAAAAATTTTTTTGTTTATTGAGGGTTTAAAAATTACTATTTTATTTGTAATAAAATAATTTTTAAAGGTAAATGTTTTATTAGATTTATTTTAATTAATTAAAATTAAAAGAGTTGATATTAATATTAGTATAATTTTAGTAATATGTTTACATTGAATTTTTATTTTATTTATAAATTGAATTTAAAGGAATTAGGCAATTAGAATTTTTGAATGTTTAACAAAAACATAGTATTTTGAGTGTGATGAAATATATAACCTGCTCAATGGATATTATAAATTGCTGTGGTATTTTGACTATACGAAGGTATTGAAATAAGGCTTTAATTGAGTGCTAAAAGAATGGTTGAACAAGGATTGGCTTTCTTTAAAATCATAATAAAAGTTAATTTAAAAATGAAAAAGTTTTTATTAATTTTTGGGACAAGAAGACCCTATGAATTTTTATTTAGAAATTTTTTGATGTTTTTAATTGAAAAAATTAAGAAAAATTTAAATTTAATTGGGGTGATTTTTAAATATATGTAACTTTAAAAATAGGAGTAATTGGAACCAAAAATTTTGGTTCTTTGAGTAAAATACTCTAGGGATAACAGCGTTATTACTTTGGATAGTTCATATAGATAAAGTAGTTTGCGACCTCGATGTTGGATTAGGATACTTAAGTAATGAAGAAGTTACATTAAGAAGTTTGCTCAACTTTTAAAATCCTACATGATCTGAGTTCAGACCGACGTGAGTCAGGTTGGTTTCTATCTAAATAATTTAAATAGATTTACTTTAGTACGAAAGGAATTAGTAATTTAAATTATTTTTAAAAATAATTTATTGTTTTAATTTATCTTGGCAGATTAATTGCATCAAGTTTAGAATTTGAATATAAGAAGATTTTCTTAGATAAAATCTTTAAGTGGCAGATTTTTATGCAAGGAATTTAAGCTTCCTTTAAGATTATTATCCTTAAATATTGATTTTTTTTAGATATGTTTTATTATTAGTAATGGTGTTAGTTAGAGTAGCTTTTTTTACTTTGATAGAGCGGAAAGTCTTAGGGTATATTCATTTCCGGAAGGGCCCCAATAAGGTGGGATTTTTGGGAATTCTACAACCTTTTAGTGATGTAATTAAATTATTTGCAAAAGAAATAAATTTGATAACATTTATAAATTTATTTTTATATCAAATAGTTCCTGGTTTGTCTTTAGTGTTGATATTAATGTTTTGGGTTTTATTTTTTTGGGAGTATAATCAAATTAGAATTGAATTTGGGATGATTTTTTTTTTATGTGTTTCTAGATTGGGTGTTTATGTAATTTTAGGAGGTGGTTGATTTTCTAATTCTAAATATGGGTTACTAGGATCATTTCGGGGGTTAGCTCAGGTAATTTCTTATGAAATTAGATTGGCAATAATTTTAATAAGAGTTATTTTTTTGAATTCTAGTTACGAATTAAGAAAAATTATTGATTTTCAAATAGAATTAGGAATAATTTGAGGGATGATTGGTTTATTTTATATTTGAATTGTTTCATGTTTGGCTGAAACAAATCGAAGACCTTTTGATTTATCCGAAGGTGAGTCTGAATTAGTATCAGGTTTTAATATTGAATATGGGTCTTATGGGTTTGCTATTTTATTTATATCTGAGTACGGGAATATTATTTTTATGAGAATGATTAGAAGATTAATGTTTTTTGGAACACTTGGTTTTATAAGATATTTATTATTAATAATTATATACTTATTTCTATTGGTCCGAGGCACTCTTGTTCGTTTTCGTTATGATATATTAATAATAATAGCTTGAAAAATAGTTTTACCAATTAGAATTAATTTATTTTACGCGTTGTTTTTTATAAAAATTATTTTAAATTGTGTCAAGTTTAGAAAGACATTTAGAAGAAATTCTTTTTTATATTTTCAAAATATATACTTTTATAGTTAAAATGTCATTTAATAATTGGTAAAATTAAATAAAATGAGAAATATATAATTGTTAAAATTTGTCCGGTAATAATAAATGGTGTTTCAACTGGGCAGGCTCCAATAAAAGTTAGTAAAATGAATGTATTTACAAACATTCAAAATAGAAATTTTTTTAGGGGATTGTGGGAAAAAGATTTAAATTTTGGATTTATTGAGAATGGTAAAGAAGTAATAATTAAAATAGATATAATTAATGCAAACACCCCCCCCAGTTTGTTAGGAATTGATCGTAAAATTGCGTAGGCGAATAAGAAATATCATTCCGGTTGGATATGAGGGGGTGTAATTAATGGGTTTGCTATTGTGAAATTTTCTGGGTCTATAAATATATAAGGATTGGTGAGGGTGATAAACGCTGAAAGAATTATAAATATAATTAACCCTATTATATCTTTGGTTGAGAAATATGGATGGAATGGAATTTTATCAATATTGTTTGAAATTCCTAAAGGATTTGATGATCCTGTTTCATGGAGAAGTGAAATGTGAAGAATGATTAATGCTGTTAAAATGAAAGGTAAAAGGAAATGAAAAGTGAAGAATCGTGTGAGGGTTGGGTTATCTACAGAAAAACCCCCCCAGATTCATTGTGTGATACTTGTTCCAATGTAGGGAATTGCGGAAAGTAAATTGGTAATTACAGTCGCTCCTCAAAATGATATTTGACCTCAAGGGAGAACATATCCTAGGAATGCTGTAGCTATTAAAGTAAAAATAATTAAAGTTCCGGATATTCAAGGACTTATTAAAAGAAATGAAGAGTAATATATCCCTCGGGCTACATGGGTGTATAAACAAATGAAAAATAAAGAGGCTGTATTTGCATGGATTGCCCGGATTAATCATCCGAGGTTGACATCTCGAGAGATATGGGAGATTCTCGAAAAAGCTAAAAGGATATCTCTTGAGAAATGAATTGCCAGAAAAATTCCTGTTATGATTTGGACTATTAAGCAAAAAGATAAAAGAGATCCGAAATTCCATATATATGAAATATTAGACGGTGCCGGTAAATCAATTAAGGTGGAATTAAAAATTTTTATAAGTGAGTTTGATTTTCGTTGAATCATTAGTTTGATTTAATAGGAGCTATGGAGGAATTAATTAGCCATATAATTGAGATTAGTGTCAATATTAAGAAAATTAATGTTAAGATTAATGTTACTAATGATTCAGGGTAAAATATATTTATGATCTGAGATTTGTGGCAAGAATTTATTATTTGGTTAGTTTTTGAAAAAAAAATAAGAAGGGCGGTTATTAGAAGAAACTTTTTATTAAAATTAAATTTTTTATTTGGGGTTAGGCTTGTAATATAAAGAAAAATTACTATTAATCCCCCAAGAATTAATAGAGTAATAATTATAATAAATCAACTAAATTTTATATGTATATATATATATATATTAATTGATAAGGAAATTAAAATAATTATAATAATTATGGAAATCGGGTGGGAAGAAGAAATAAAACATGTAATTATAAATAGAATTAATTTTATGTCAGAAAATAGTATAATGATTATTTAAGTTTTGGGGATTTAGGATGAGAAATCTTTTCTGATATTATAAGAAATTCATTTTAGATTTACAAAATCTATGTTTTATTTAAACTATTATAATTACTAATGAATTTAATTGGGGGAGTAGTTTTCTTTTCAGGGTTATTAAGACTTGTGCTAAATCGAAAACATATTTTAATTTTGTTGTTATGTTTGGAATTTATATATTTAGGAATTTTATATTGTATGTTAATTTATGGGGGGGTTATTGATTTAAGTTTAAATTTGATTGTTTTTATATTTTTTATTGTTTGTGAGGCAGGAATAGGATTAGCTATTTTGGTTAGAAGAGTATTTTTTTATGGAAATGATAAGCTTGGTTCAATGAATTTAATTAAATGTTAATAGTATTTGTAGGATTTTTGTGTTTACTGGTATTTAGTTTTTTTATAACGTTTTTAGAAATTTTTATTTCTTTTTGTTTCTTTTTAATAGTGTTATTTTTTCAAATAAATTGGAGAATAATTGTTATAATTAATGAAGTTTTAGGAATGGATTTGATTAGATTTTTATTAATTAGATTAAGATTGTGGATCGGAATTTTAATATTAATTGCGAGAATAGGAATTTTTATTTTTTTTGAAAATATATTTAAATTTTATGTAGTTCTTATGATTCTTTTACTTTTTTTATGTTTTTCTATTACAAATTTGTTAGGGTTTTATTTATTATTTGAAAGTGTCTTAATCCCGATCATTATACTAATTATTGGATGAGGAGGTCAACCTGAACGACTTCAAGCTGGAATTTATATAATGTTTTATACATTAGCTGGTTCTTTACCACTTTTGGTTTTTTTATTAAGAATTCGTAATGGAGTTACAATTTTTTATATAAATTGGCTAAATTTTTCAATTTCGTGATTTATATTCTTCTGGGGGATTTTAGGGTTTCTTGTTAAAATACCTATATATTTTGTCCATTTGTGGCTTCCCAAGGCTCATGTGGAGGCTCCAATTGCCGGGTCAATAGTATTAGCAGGGGTTTTATTAAAATTGGGAATTTATGGGATTTTTCGAGTCAAAGTGTTAGTAGAAGAAAAAATAATTCAATTTAGAAATTGAATTATGAGAATTATTTTATTTGGTGGAATAATTATTAGTTTAATCTGTCTGTGTCAGGTTGATATTAAAGCTTTAATTGCTTATTCATCTGTATGTCACATAGGGTTAGCTTTGGGGGGAATATTTAGAATAATACTTTGAGGTTATTTAGGAAATATTTTAATAATGGTGGGGCATGGGTTATGTTCGTCTGGTTTATTTTGTCTTGCTAATTTTTTTTATGAGCGGTTCTATACTCGTAGAATAATTTTGTTAAAAGGATTAGGGATATTATTTCCATATATTTCTTTGTGGTGATTTATATTTATTGGAGTTAATATAGCGGCTCCTCCTTCAATGAATTTGGGCGGGGAAATTATATTAATTGGGTGTATAATTAAATGAAGTTTTTTAGTAATTGGCCCCCTATCTATATTGATATTTTTAAGAGCTGGCTACTCATTATACATATATAGTTTTTTAAATCATGGGAAAGGATGAATAGTATTTAGAGTAAAAGTTATTTTTTTTCGGGAAATTTTTTTAATATTTATACATTTTTTCCCTTTAATTTTTTGAGTTATAAAAATGGAATTATTTTGCTTATATTGTCTAATTAGTTTATAAAAGATATTAAAGTGTGGATTTAAAGAAGAATTTCATTGGACAATATTTTTAAATTGAGGAATGAATCTTATGGTATTTAGTATATTTTTTTTCACACTTAGTATGTTAAGATTAATTAATTTAAAGGTGATTTTACTCGAATATTATTTATTAGTTCTTAATAGATATGAAATAAAATTATATTTATTATTTGACTGAATAAGATTAATATTTGTAAGAGTTGTTTTATTTATTTCCAGAATAGTAATTTTATTCAGAATTGATTATATAGGGGATGAGAAATTTAAAATTTATTTTTTGTACGGGGTACTCTTGTTTGTTGGTTCAATAATTTTAATAATTTTTAGTCCAAATTTATTCATAATTTTGTTAGGATGGGATGGGTTAGGATTAGTTTCTTATTGTTTAGTTATTTTTTATCAAAATTATAAGTCTGATATTGCCGGTATGATTACCATTTTAAGTAATCGTATCGGTGATGTAATAATTTTATTATCTTTAGTAATATTACTAAATTTTGGGAGATTGGATTTTATTATTTATTCAAAAATATACTGGTTATGTGGTTATATACTAATTATTGCTGCTATAACTAAAAGAGCTCAAATCCCATTTTCAGCTTGACTCCCAGCAGCCATGGCTGCCCCAACCCCTGTGTCTTCTTTGGTTCATTCTTCGACGTTGGTCACTGCAGGGGTTTATCTAATAATTCGTTTAGGATTACTGATAGGAGTAGAGAATTATTCAAAATTTTTGTTATTTTTTTCTGTTTTGACTATAATAATAGCCGGAATAGGGGCTATTATAGAGACTGATCTTAAGAAAGTAATTGCCCTTTCTACTTTGAGTCAATTAGGATTAATAATAACAGTTTTAGCATTGGGGAAAGTTGATTTATCTTTTTTCCATCTTCTTACTCATGCATTATTTAAGGCTATATTGTTTTTGTGTGCTGGGTTTATAATTCACATAAGCCTTGGGTACCAAGATATTCGATTTATAGGGGGATTTTACTGTATGAATCCATTAATTGGAGTTGCTTTTAGAATTGCAAATTTATCTCTTTTTGGAATTCCGTTTTTAAGAGGATTTTATTCAAAGGATTTAATTTTAGAATTTATTTATAAGGAGGATTTGGGAATGTTTTTGGTATTAATAATTATTATTTCTACTGTTTGTACTACCATTTATTCTTTACGGCTGATATACTACTCTTTATGAAAAGGAGGAATTAAGATAATTGAATTTAATTATCATTGGTCATTAAGAATGGAGATTCCTATTTTTATAATAGGAATTTTTGTTTTATTTTTTGGATCATCTTTAAGATGACTTTTAATTTTAAATTATGAAATATTTTTTTTATCTTTTAATATTAAAATAATTAATATATTAATTATTTTAATGGGATTTTGATTATTTTACATTTTTTTTAGAAAAATTGGTTTAATAAATTTAGGAATTATTAGAAAATTTTTAGGAAAAATATGATTTATGTCAGATTTTTCTGGGTCTGTATTTTCAAAAAAATTAAGAAAAGGAATTTATTTTTTAAATTGTGATAACAGATGGGTTGAGGAAATAGGCCCCCAGGGGTTGTATAAAATGAGTGCTAATATAAGAATTGTAGTTAATTGAATTCAATTAAATTCATTTAGGAATTTAGTTTATTTTAGATTGTTTATAATTATTTTAGTTTTGTATTTCTATAGTTTAAAATTAAAATATAATAGTGAAAATATTATGATATAAAGTTTAGGAATATTTTTAGCGAAAGCTTTCTAACAATGAAAATGTTAAGTGTTTATATACACTATAAAAAGACCAAATGGTTTCATTATTTTAGAGTTAGCAGCTCTATTTATGGTCTTAATAGGTAATTTCATTTTATTCATTAACAGTGAATAGCCTCTATTTTGGCTTCTATTAATAAAAATGGGTGTCCCAGTCTGTTAGGTCGAAACTAACCGCAATTTTGCTTCATTTTTAGAATAGGCCCCCAGCACTTTCTAATTGCAGATTAGATTTTATTTATTTAAATACTATTCTTTTAAAGTCATTGAATTATTCCATTTTTTCATTCATAGAATAAACTTAGAATAATTAATAAAATAATAGCAAGAATTTTCAAAATTAGATTTATTCTTAGAAGATTGCTTAAGAGGGGAAATGGAAGAAGAATAATGATTTCAATATCAAAAATTAGAAAAATAATTGCGATTATAAAATAACGTAAGGAAAATGGCTGACGAGTTAACGAAAAAGGGTCAAATCCACATTCAAAAGGAGAATTTTTTTCTTTCTTAAAGAAATTTTTTTTTTTAATTATATTTCCAGTAATTATAATTAGAAAAGTAACTAAAAAAGAAATGATTATGAAATTTATTATTTTATTAAAAGAAACTTTCTAATTGGAAATTAGATGTACTATTTATACTAATAAAATATGAAATTCATCAATATACAAAAGTATAGAGAAAAAGTCATACTACATCTACGAAATGTCAATATCAAATAGCGGCTTCGAATCCAAAATGATGTTTATTTGAAAAATGTCTTAAAAGGAGTCGGGTAAAAGAAATAAATAAAAAGGATGAGCCAATAATTACATGTAAACCATGGAATCCTGTTGATATAAAAAATGTTGACCCAAATGTTGAATCAGAAATTCTAAATGAAGCTTGATGATATTCTCAAACTTGAAGAGAAGTAAAAAGTACTCCTAATATAATAGTAATGATTAAAGATTTTTTTACTTCATAGAATTTTTTAAGAATAATTCTATGATGGGATCATGTAACAGAAATACCTGAGGATAATAAGATTGTGGTATTTAAAAGGGGGATTCTGAAAGGATTAAAAGGAGAAATCGAAGAGGGAGGTCATTGAGCTCCAATTTCAATGTTAGGAGATAAACTTCTATGGAAGAATGCTCAAAAAAATGAAATGAAAAAAAAGACTTCTGAAATGATAAATAAAGCTATTCCTCACTTTATGTTAATTGAAACAATTATTGTATGATTTCCTTGAAAAGAAGCTTCTCGAGAAATATCTCGTCATCATTGGGTTATAGTTAAGATTACAATAGGTAATGAAATTAATAATATATTTTTATTATTAAAGTGTATTAGGTCAATTATCCCTACTATAAAAGTAAATGATGCAATAGATCCTGTTAAAGGTCAGGGACTTTTATCCACAATATGAAAAGGCTGAGGTGGTGTCATTAGTTTAACTCATTTAAATAAAGAGATGAAAGTGTAATAAAGACATATCTTTGAATCAAAGCCACTGCTATTTCTAGAATTAGTAAAGATACTATAAAAGGCAGAATTAAAATAAAAATTTTTGGAACCGATTCAATAATGTTTCTTAAAAGGCAAAGGAGGAGATGTCCTGAGATTATATTAGCAGATAGCCGGACAGAAAGAGTAATTGGACGAATTAGATTTCTAATTGTTTCAATTAATACTATAAATGAAGAAAGAAGTATAGGAGTTCCGTTAGGAACTAAATGACAAAATATATGACTTGTTTGGTTTCTTCATCCGAAAATTATTAATGTTAATCAAGTTGGGATTGCTAAAAATGTTGTTAAATTAATGTGACTAGTTGATGTAAAAATATAAGGAAATAATCCTATAAAATTATTGTATATAATAAATCAAAATATGATAATATAAAAAAAAATTAATTTTTTTTTATATTTTGAAAAGTTTATTCCTAATTCTAGTACTAAATAGTTAGAAATTAAAATTCAAATAAAATGAATACGTGCAGGGATAACCCAGTAAGGGTAAGGAAGTAAAAGAAAAATTATTGTTGTTGAAATTCAATTAAGTGAAAATAGGTTTGACGTAGAAGGATCAAAAATTGAGAATAAATTTATTACCATTTTCAAAATTTGTTTAAAAAAATGACTTTATTATTTTTAATTAAAAATTTCGGGTTATAAATAAAGTAAATTATAGATATTGAGATAATAATAATGATAAGAAAATAGATAATTAAAATGTTTCAATTTATTGGGAAAATTTGAGGAATTAAAAAACACAAAAGTAATTTAAGAATGACAATCTTATGTTATAGTATTAACTAGTTTTTCATTGAAAGTATAATATACTATGATATGGTTTAAGAGACCAATGCTTTATTTTCAGCCATTCAATGAAAATGATTTAATCCAATTAAAAAAATTTTTAATTGAAGTAATTTCTAAAGAAATTGGTATGAATCTATGATTAGCTCCACAAATTTCCGAACATTGTCCAAAATAAATTCCAGGTCGATTAGCTATTGAGGAAATTTGATTAAGTCGTCCAGGAACTGCATCTACTTTTACACCTAATGAAGGTAAAGTTCATGAATGAATAACGTCGTTGGATGAAATAAGTAGTCGTAAATTAGAATTAAAAGGAATTACTATTCGATTGTCGACATCTAATAGACGAAATGAATTTTGACTAGAAGTTTCAATTGGGAGTATAAAAGAGTCTAATTCAACATTAAAATCTGAGTACTCGTATGATCAGTATCACTGATGACCTAGTACTTTTAATGACAGTCTTGGAAAAAAGGATTCTTCCATTAGATACAAAAGACGTAAAGATGGAAGAGCGATATAAATTAAGATAATTGCTGGGATGATGGTCCATAAAATTTCAATTTCTTGACCTTCTATAAGAAATCGTCTTTTGAATTTATTAAGGCAAATGTTAAAAATTATGTAAAGTGTAATAATTGTAATTAAAATAATGATGGTTATTGAATGGTCATGGAAAAAAATTAATTGCTCTATAATTGGGGAATTTCTATTAGAAAATGAAATATTAGATCACGTTATCATTTGTTATTTAATTATAATGTTAATTTGATTAAAGGTGTGTTCTGAAGGAGGAAAGTTTAATTGTCATTCGATAAGTGAAGAAGGAAATTGAGATACAACAATTTGACGTTTAGTACAAATAGCTTCCCAAAGGATATAAATAAAAATTAAAATTCTTAAAAAAGATAAAATTCTTCCAATGGAAGAAATTACATTTCATTTAGTAAAAAAATCAGGATAATCTGAATATCGGCGGGGTATTCCTGCCAATCCCAAAAAATGTTGAGGAAAGAAAGTTAAATTTACACCAACAAATATTGAGAAGAAATGAATTTTTAGGAGAATTGAATTGAATGATCATCCAAAAAATATTGGAAATCAATGAGTAATTCCAGCTAAGATTGCAAAAACAGCTCCTATTGATAGTACATAATGAAAATGGGCAACTACATAATAAGTGTCATGCAAAGAAATGTCAATTGATGAATTAGCCAAAATAATTCCTGTTAAACCCCCAATAGTAAATAAGAATACGAAACCTAATGCCCATAAAATTGGGGTGTCATATTGAATTCATACTCCATGAAGAGTAGCAAGTCATCTAAAAATTTTAATACCTGTTGGTACTGCAATAATTATTGTAGCTGCTGTGAAATAAGCACGGGTGTCTACATCTATTCCTACTGTAAATATATGATGGGCTCAAACGATAAAACCGAGTAAACCAATAGCAGCTATTGCATAAATTATTCCTAAAGTTCCAAAAGGTTCTTTTTTCCCTGTTTGGAAACAAATTACATGTGAAATTATTCCGAATCCTGGGAGGATTAAAATATATACTTCTGGATGCCCAAAAAATCAAAATAAATGTTGATATAAAATTGGATCCCCCCCCCCAGATGGGTCAAAAAATGAAGTATTAAAGTTCCGATCGGTTAGAAGTATGGTGATAGCCCCAGCTAAAACAGGAAGTGATAATAGTAAAAGAATTGTTGTTACTAAAACTGATCAAAGAAATAATGGAATTTGCTCCAGCTTTATTGCTTTTGGTCGTATATTTATAATTGTTGTAATAAAATTAATTGAACCAAGAATTGAGGAAATTCCTGCAAGGTGTAAACTAAAGATTGCTAAATCTACTGCTATCCCAGAATGAGAAATATTAGAAGCTAGGGGAGGGTAAACAGTTCATCCTGTTCCAACTCCTCTTTCTGTTAATGAGGATGACAGAAGAATTAAAAGAGACGGGGGTAGTAATCAAAATCTTATATTATTTATTCGTGGAAAAGCTATATCTGGTGTTCCTAGTATAATTGGAATTAACCAGTTTCCAAAACCTCCGATTATAATAGGTATTACTATAAAAAAAATTATGACAAAAGCATGGGAAGTTACAATTACGTTATAGATTTGGTCATCCCCAATCAGAGAACCAGGTTGGCCTAATTCTGTTCGAATTAGAATTCTAAGAGATATTCCTACTATTATAGATCAAGCCCCCAATATTAAATATATAGTTCCAATGTCTTTATGGTTAGTAGAAAATAATCATCGCGGTAAAATGACCGAAATTAAGGTGATAAATTGTAAATTTATTAATGAATTTGTATTCTTTTACTAAATAGTTTTATAGTTTATAAAAAATTTTAAATTGCAAGTTTAAAGAAAAATGTTTTAAGACTTAATTTTAATTAATTTATACTTTGAAGGTATATAGTTTTTTTAACTTAAAGACTTAAATTATTGAAATTAATAAAAAAATAGAAGTTGATTGAAAAATAATTATTATTAAATATTTATAAAAATAAGACTTGCTCCATTTATATAAAATTGAATTTTTTAGCAAAGAGGGATACAGGAGGCGAATGTAAAAAAATAGATTAATAAGAGATGATAAAATAAGAGGGATAGAAATAATTGGAATTTGAGTAAAAATTATTTTTAGGGTTACTCATTTTATCACAAATCCAACTATAGGGGGTATCCCTCCTAAAGAAAGAAATGTAACAATTAAGAATAAATTTATATCATTATTATTTTTTTTTCTAAAATTGAATGAATTAATTTGGTATGAACTTATAATACTAATTATTGTAAAAATTATTAAGGAATAAATAACTAAATATAGAATTCATAAATTTCTTTTAATAGATAATAATCTTAAAATTCAGGATAAGTGAGAAATTGAAGAGAAAGCTAAAATTTTTCGTAATGTAAATTGATTTAATCCCCCAAAGGAGCCAATAATTGATCTTGATACGGCGGATAATAAAACTATATTTGATGAAAAAATTGAGATAATATATAGTGGTAAAATTTTTTGAATTGTTAAAAGAATTGCAAGTGAATTTAAGGGGAGTCCTTCACTAATTTGGGGAAATCAAATATGAAACGGGGCAGCCCCAAGTTTGATTAATATTGGGATAATAATTAATGTTGTTAATAAATGTATAGACAGCATATTTATAAAAAAAATTCTTGATATAAAAATATAAAACGATGAAGCAGTTGACTGAATAAGGAAATATACTATAGTTCTATTGGTTGATAACATATTTTTTGAATATATTAAGGGAATAAATCTTATTATGTTAATTTCTAAGCAAATTCATAAAAAAAATAGAGAGGATGAAGAAAACCCCAAAATAATTGACATAAAAAGGAATCATATAAAAATTAAGATTTGAATTACTATTAATAAAGGAATTAATCATGTTTGGGGTATGAACCCACTAGCTTAGAAAATTAGCTTACTTTAT